GAGAGGGCCCAAAGTTTTTGGCAGGGGGGGGGGGGCCTTAGTGAGTTGTTCTCAACACGGGGTTATCTATATATACAAGGATACGTGTGCATTTAAATGTACACATATACATGCATAAATTGTGGGAGGCTTTTAAACAAAAGGGTCGGGGCTTTAAGAGAAGGGAGATGGGGGCTGGGGGGGGGGGTGTTTTGATCAAAATATGTATCTATATATACAGCTAGGTGCGGTGACTGGAGGGGGGGGGGGCGAAATACTTGTTGAGTTGTTGTGAGAGTAAGCCAGGGTCGTTTAACCCCTGCCAAGTAGGCCCGGGGAAAAGCCTTTGTAAGTGTCAGTATTTAATTGTATATAAATTTGTGCCAGGGGACGCTTACTTGTTCGTGTAAAGTTAAAGGTTTTTCTTAATTATTTAAGGGGGGGCAAGGGGTAGGGGGATTTTCCGATGAAAAACACTTATAATTTCTCGCATCAAGTCTGGGTAAGACTTCATGTACCCTTATGCTCTTGATAAAAAAAAAAACAAAAAAAAGATCTTAAAAGTCTTTATGTTGTTCAGATTATTTCTTCTTGGGACCGGATAAGTGCCCCCTCTTGTTTGTTAAAGCGGGTGCGCTCTGAAAAGTCCACGAAAAGGAAAAAAAAAAAAGAGAACCCCTGGCTCGCTGGAGTGAACGCCCGGCTTGCTGGGTAACGAGGAGTATGCGACAAACCATGAGAAATGTAAGCGTCGATGAAAGTGCAGGGAATGATACCACCTATTGCCCTTGAAGTAGGAGCCAAATGTCAGGAATAGTGCACTGTATGTTACTGTCCGATGATTGTCCCTCACCCTCAATAACCGTTGACCTTAAGATATGTGCTTGTTGGTCGGCTCTTACTGCGCTTAGAAAGTGAGAGTTGATGTAGATGTGGGATAAATCTACAACTTGACTAATGATGTTGGTGTTCGGTCTTAAGTTTCGCCTGCTTTTAGATCAAAAGTGTGGGAGATTTCTTTAATGCTTAATGTATAATCTTTGATGTTTAGAAACTGTCAAGAAACCAAATTTGTAAATAATCAAAGATTACTCATGGATAATCTGTTAAATGGTTAATATAAATGTTTGCTGATAATACATAGATACACTTACAGTACATATAGGCAGAGAGTAGTTTAGTTTAGAACTCTAGCTTTGGGAGTTAGGGGCAGGAGTTAAAATCTCCTCTCTTTGGGGGAGGGGTTCCTGTAGTTGAATAACAACGATGGCTTTTCATGCCTTTAGTCCTGGTTAAACTCCTGGCGAGAACTATGTTATACTGTGGGTATTTACTTATGTTGGGCGTAGTGGTGGGAATAGCGGCAGTTGCTGCTAACCCCTCCCCTTTCTATGCGGCTCTGGGGGTGGTTGTGGTCGCAGCAGCGGGGTGCGGGCTTATTATGTGTCTTGGGGGTACTTTTTTATGTTTAGTTCTGTTCTTAATTTACCTAGGGGGTATGCTGGTTGTGTTTGCTTACTCGGCAGCGCTATGTGCGGAAACCCATCCAACAGGCCTGGCTGAGGGGTCGGTGCTCAAGTGTATAGGGGGATACTTGGTGGGGGTGGCGGGGGCGGCGTTGTTTCAGGGAAGCTCGGAGGCCCCCCTGTTTTGATGGCTTGCGGGGGAGGAGTCGGAGATAAGTGTGGTACAAGGAGAAAGTGATGGGGTGTCAGAAGCATATGGGGGCGGGGGAATCATATTGATCACTTGTGGGTGGGTTCTGCTGGTGGCTCTTTATGTTGCTTTGGAGGTGTCGCGGGGTTGCAGCCGGGGGCCTGTACGGCCAATTAAAAGGGGGAAGCGTATTATGAAACAGGCGTGGACAAGGGCTCAGGCGCGGGAGGGGTGTTTACTTGGGGGGAGGGATAAGGGGCGGTAAAAAGTGTTTGTGAAAGCAGGTGTGTTCTTGTGAGGAGGCAGGTGTTAGCCCACTTTCTTCGGCTCTTCTGGCCTTGTGGGTTGGGAGGGGTTTAACCTCCGACCTCCGGTTTACAAGACCGGCGCTCTGGCGCTGAGCTACTAATGCATGTTAAGCCCAGGGCCTTGTTTTCTAGTCAGCCTGCGAGGGGGAAGAAGATAAGGAAAATGGAGAAGTATAAGACGGATGCGACCTGGCCGATAATGATGTAGGGGTCTTCGACGGGTATGCCCCCGATTCAGGTAAGAATAGCAACGTTTGCGACAAGGGTTCAGAAGAGGAATTGGGAGAGGGGGCGAAAGGTTAAACTACGTAGCTTACACGTATGAAGAAACGGGACAACTAGGAGGACCAGGATGGAGGCAAGGAGGGCTAGTACGCCTCCAAGTTTGTTGGGGATGGAGCGTAAGATTGCATAGGCAAACAAGAAGTATCACTCAGGCTTGATGTGAGGGGGAGTCATTAGGGGGTTGGCAGGGGTAAAATTGTCTGGGTCTCCCAGGAGGTTGGGGGTAAAAAGTGCAATTGTGGCGAGTGCAATTAGGAGGGTCACAAACCCTAGGAGGTCTTTGTAAGAAAAGTATGGGTGGAAGGGGATTTTATCTCCAGTTGAGTTAAGACCAAGGGGGTTATTTGACCCGGTTTGGTGGAGGAATAAGAGGTGCACCATGGTGGCCCCTGCAATTACAAATGGGAAAAGGAAATGGAAGGCAAAGAAACGGGTGAGGGTAGCGCTGTCTACTGAGAAGCCTCCTCAAATTCACTGTACAAGGGCGTTGCCCACATATGGTACTGCTGAGAGGAGGTTGGTAATTACAGTTGCGCCTCAAAATGATATCTGTCCTCAGGGTAGGACGTATCCGACGAAGGCCGTCATTATTACAAGGAGTAAGAGGACGACCCCCACGTTTCAGGTCTCTTTATACAGGTAAGAGCCGTAGTATAGGCCTCGGCCAATGTGAGCATAGATGCAGATGAAGAAGAAAGATGCGCCGTTAGCGTGTATGTCCCGGATTAGTCATCCGTAGTTAACATCCCGGGTGATATGGGCCACGGACGAGAAGGCAGTGTTAATGTCGGCGGTGTAGTGTATGGCTAAAAAAAGGCCGGTTAGGATTTGGGCGATTAGACATAGTCCTAGGAGAGAGCCGAAGTTTCATCACACTGAGATGTTTGATGGGGCGGGCAGGTCAACGACGGCATCGTTAGCGATTTTTAGGAGGGGGTGTGTTTTTCGGAGGCTTGCCATTAAGTTTTGGAAGGGGCTTGTTGTTTCATGAGTTTTAGCGGGGGGGGGGGGTAGAGCACAGCTTGTTTAGTACTTTATGGGGCCCCGCTAAAAAATAATTATTGCGCACACGAGGGCGAGGCTTAAGAGAAAGAGGACAAGGTGTGTTTTCATGCGGCCCTGTTGGATGTTGCTTGTGGTGGTAATAAAGGGCTTGTTGAGGGTCGCGGTGGCTTTGGGTCCGACTTCTTCTAGTCAGTTTTGGTCAACTGTTTGGTCGGCGGCTGTCTGACCCCATAATAATGACAGTTTGGGGGCAGCCCGGTGGACGAGGGTGGGGTAAAATCCAAGTATGCTAGTGAAGCGGTGGGGGGCGGGGAAGAGGGTAGTTCGGGTGTGTGCACCTGGGGGAGCGATGATTCAGAGTGCAATAAGGAGTCCTAGAATTGTGACGGCCAGGGCGGTCAGTTTAAGTAGAGGGGGCATGGACATTACGGGGGTCTTGAGGGGGGTGACATTTAAGGTGATACATAGGCCTGCGAGAATGCTCCCTCATGCGAGCCGTTTAAGAGGGTTGATAACTTCAGGGTTCACCTCGTCAATAGGAGAGATAGCCAACCCCCGGGGGCGGGCTATGACTACGAAGTAGATTAGGCGGGTGCTGTAAACGGCTGTGAAAGCCGTGGCAATAAGGGTAAGTACGAGGGCCCAAGTGTTAAGGGAGGAAGTGGCTATAGCTTCAATAATAGCATCTTTGGAGTAGAAGCCGGCGAGGAAAGGCATACCGGTGAGGGCGAGGGTGCCGATAGTAAAGCAGGAAGAGGTTCAGGGAGTCTGGCGTTGAATAGCCCCCATCTTTCGGATGTCTTGTTCACCCCCGAGGCTGTGGATAATTGACCCGGAGCAGAGGAAAAGTATGGCTTTAAAAAATGCATGCATACAGATGTGAAGGAAGGCGAGTTGTGGTTGGTTGAGGCCGATGGTAACTATCATAAGACCGAGTTGGCTGGATGTAGAGAATGCAATTACCTTTTTGAGGTCATTGTGGGTTAGAGCGCAGCAGGCAGTAAACATGGCTGTTAATGCTCCTAGGCATAGGCAGAGGGTGAGAGCGAGGGGGCTTTTTTCGAGTAGTGGGCTCATGCGGATAAGGAGGAAAATACCGGCAACCACCATGGTGCTGGAATGGAGGAGGGCAGAGACTGGTGTTGGGCCTTCTATAGCAGAAGGGAGTCAGGGGTGGAGGCCGAACTGGGCGGACTTACCAGCAGCGGCAATAATTAGGCCTAAAGCAGGGGGAGTTACGCTGAAATGTTCGACTGTAATAAAAATCTGCTCTATATCCCAGGAGTTACAGGTTGTGGCCATCCAGGCCATGGCAAAAATTAGTCCGATGTCGCCCACTCGGTTATAAACGACGGCTTGGAGGGCAGCTGTGTTGGCGTCGGCCCGGCCGGACCACCAGCCGATAAGAAGGAATGATATAATGCCAACGCCCTCTCAACCGATGAAAAGTTGAAAAAGGTTATTAGCTGTGACTAGCACAATTATTGCGATGAGAAAAATCAATAGATATTTAAAGAACCGGCTTATGTCGGGGTCGTCGTGCATGTACCAGGTTGCGAACTCTAGAATAGACCAGGTTACGTATAAAGCTACAGGCGTGAAGATAAGGGAGTAGTGATCAAATTTAAGGCTAATATTTACATCAAATGTTATAGTAACTATTAAGGTTCATGTGGAGATAACTTCTTCTATGCCTTGGTTGAGAAAAAGAAATAAGGGGAGGAGACTTACAAAGAATGCTGTCTTGACTGCGGGCTTGACGTGTGTTGTTGCCCAATTTGGTTTTACTGGGGCGGAGATTAAACTAGTAATTACGGGTAAAGCTAAAAGGGAAAAAATAATGATTAGGCTAGACGTTAGGACGGATGCAGGGAAATACATAGCTACTACTTGGATTTGCACCAAGAGTTTTTGGTTCCTAAGACCAACGGATGTGCTGTTATCCTTCAGAAGCGGTTCGAGTGGGCCTTGGAGTTCAACCAAGGGGACGGAGATTAGCAGCCCCCGTTGCTGCTTGCCCCTCTCGGTGGGTAAAGGGGTTTTAACCCTTATTTTTAGAATCACAATCTAATGTCTTTTTTAAACGATACCTACAGTTAATTCACCCTCAGATTAGCTGAGGCTTAAGGATGAGCAGAATAAGGGGGAGGAGGTGTAGGGCCATAATTAGGTGTTCACGAGTGTGAGAGGGGTCTAGGGCAATTAGGTGACTAGGCAGGGGGCCCCGCTGGGTCGTAACATACATGTATATTGAGTAGCTGGCGGTAATAAGCACACCAGCTCCGGTGAGGGCCAAGGTTCAAGAGGACCAGTTAATTAGGGAGGTAATAATTATGAGCTCCCCCATAAGGTTCGGGAGGGGAGGGAGGGCTAAGTTAGCTAGGCTAGCGAAGAATCACCATGTAGCTATTAAAGGCAGGACTATTTGAAGGCCCCGGGCTAGAAGAATACTTCGGCTGTGGGTACGTTCATAATTAGTGTTTGCTAAGCAGAAAAGGGCGGAGGATGTCAGGCCGTGGGCGATTATAAGAATTAGCGCTCCTGCAAACCCCCAGGGGGTTTGCACGAGAATGCCGGCCACTACAAGGCCCATATGGCTAACTGAGGAGTAAGCGATTAGTGATTTTAGGTCTGTTTGGCGGAGACAAATTGAGCCTGCTATCACAACACCCCAAAGTGCGAATACAATAAAGGGGTAAAGCATTTCCTTTGTGAGGGGCTCTAGGATCAACATTATTCGCATTATGCCGTAGCCCCCTAGTTTTAGGAGTACGGCAGCAAGAATTATTGAGCCTGCGATGGGGGCTTCAACATGGGCTTTGGGCAGTCATAGATGAACTCCATAAAGGGGTATTTTTACTAAAAATGCGAGAAGGCAGCCGGCCCATCATAGCTTATCTGCGTATGTTGTCAGGCTTAGGGGGTCTATATATTGCAAGGTTAGAAGGGAGAGTGTCCCGCTAGTGTTTTGGAGGATTAGGAGTGCAATAAGAAGCGGGAGGGAGCTTGCCAAGGTGTAAAATAAGAAATATACACCTGCATTTAAGCGCTCTGTTTGGTTGCCCCAGCGGGTGATGATTATTAGTGTGGGGAGTAGAGTAGCTTCAAATATTACGTAAAATATGATGAGCTCGGTGGCGCTGAAGGCCAAGATAAGGAAAAACTGTAAGGAGGTTAGGAGGGTGATATAGGTTCGTTGACGATTCAGGGGCTCAGTGCCTATGTGGTGTTGGCTTGCAAGAATCATAAGAGGTAAAAGTCAGCATGTGAGTACGAGCAAGGGGGTTGATAAGGGGTCGGTAGCTATGTAGGAGTTTAAGGTTGTTCAACCGACCTCTGAGCTGTTCTTAAACCAGGCGAAGCTAGTTACTGCAATCATTAGGCTGTACGTAAGAGTTGAGGGTCATAACCATTTGGCAGGGACAAATCAGGTTGTGGGGATTAGTATGAGGGTTGGGACAAGGATCTTTAGCATTGTAAGAGGTTAAGGCTTTGGAGGCGGTCGGTGCCGTGTGTTCGGGCTGTGGCTACTAGAAGGGCAAGACCTGCGCTTGCTTCACAAGCTGAAATAGCTAGAAGGAACAAAGGCAAAGCAGAAGAGCTGGTGGAGCCTGTGCTCAGGCTTCAGATGGAAAGAGCAATATACAGGGAGAGCATTATGCCTTCAAGACATAAAAGTGCTGATAGGAGGTGTGTTCGATGGAATACGAGGCCTGTCAGTCCTAGAATGAATGCTGAAGAGAAGGTAAATTGGACGGGTGTCATTAGGTAATTATGGACTCAAACCACAAGCTTTTGGGCCGAAACCAAATGTTTTTATTAAACTAATTGTCTATTCAGCCCATTCTAGGCCGTCTTGTGCCCACTCGTAGATTAGGCCCAGAGTAAGGAGGGTTAAAAGTGCAACCGCTCATGAAAAAGACACAAGGGGGGAGGCCAGTTGATCCCCTCAGGGTAGGGGGAGGAGGAGTGCGATTTCTAGGTCGAACAGGAGAAAGAGAATGGCGATGAGGAAAAATCGAAGGGAGAAGGGGAGACGGGCAGATCCCAAGGGGTCGAAGCCGCACTCGTAGGGGGAGAGCTTTTCATAGTCTGGTGATATCTGAGGAAGACAAAAGGATACAATAGCAAGAATAATAGAGAGGAGGCTAGCAATTGCAATGATCGTTATGACTAAGTTCATTATCTTTCCTTGGATTTTAACCAAGACCGGGTGATTGGAAGTCACTTATACTAGTTGGTACTAGAAAGATTACGAGCCTCATCAATAGATAGAGACGTAAAGGAATAATCAAACAACGTCCACGAAATGTCAGTACCAGGCGGCTGCTTCAAATCCGAAGTGGTGTTCAGATGTAAAGTGGTGTTTAATTTGGCGGAGAAGACAAACGGCCAAGAAGACTGACCCAATAATGACATGTAGGCCATGGAAGCCGGTTGCCACAAAGAAGGTGGCACCGTAAACCCCATCACTGATTGTGAAGGGGGCGTCTATATACTCTATTGCTTGGAGGAGTGTAAAATAGAAGCCGAGGGTAATTGTTAAGGTCAAGGAGTGAATAGCTTGTTTGCGATTGCCCTCTATTATGCTGTGATGTGCCCAGGTGACAGTCACTCCAGAGGCAAGCAGAACCGCTGTGTTAAGTAGGGGGACTTCGAGCGGGTCGAGGGCAAAAATGCCTGTTGGGGGTCAGCAGCCCCCCAACTCAGGGGTGGGGGCGAGGCTGGCATGATAAAAGGCCCAAAAAAACCCTAAGAAGAAGAAGACCTCAGAGGTGATAAATAAGATTATTCCGTATCGCAAGCCTTTTTGTACGGGTGGTGTGTGGTGTCCTTGAAAAGTGCCTTCTCGGATAATGTCTCGTCATCACTGGTATATTGTGAGCAGCAGGAGGACTAAGCCGAGGGTTATCAGGGTGGTGGAGTGTTGGTGAAATCAGACTGCAAGGCCTGATGTTATTAGTAGGGCGGCGATTGCGCCTGTTAAGGGTCAAGGGCTGGGGTCAACTATGTGGTATGCGTGTGCTTGGTGGGCCATTATTTATTTGTGGGGGGGGGCTCTCTGGGTGGCGTTTAGGTGTTTTCTTGGAGGTAGAGCGAGAGAAGGAGCACGAATACGTAGGCTTGAATGGCCGCTACTGCTAGTTCAAGAAGAGTTAGGAGTGCTATTACTAGGCCGGTGAGGATTGCCACGGGTCATATTTGATCAATTAGGAATAGAGTGGCGGATGCTAGGAGTTGAATTAAGAGGTGCCCGGCTGCCAGGTTTGCTGTTAGTCGGACGCCTAACGCAAAGGGTCGAACAAATAGACTAATTGTTTCAATAATAATCAAGATGGGGATTAAAGGGGCGGGGGTGCCTTCTGGCAGGAGGTGACCTAATGCAATTGTTGGTTGGTTCCGGAGACCAATTACGACTGTGGCTAATCATAAAGGGATGGCGAACCCTATGTTAAGAGGCAGCTGGGTAGTTGGGGTGAAGGTGTAAGGAAGAAGCCCAAGTAAATTTAGGGTGATAAGATTAATCATTAGCACGGTGAGTAGTAGCGCCCATTTATGGGCCCCGGCGTTTAAGGGGAGAAGAATTTGTTTTGCAAAGTTCAAAACAAAAGAATTTTGGGCCATAAGGGATCGGCCGTGGATCACGCGATTAGAGGGTTTTGGGAACAATACTCAAGGGGCGGCGATAGCAATTGCTAGAAGGGGCACGCCGAGGAAATAAGGAGAAAAAAATTGGTCGAAAAGGCCTAGGATCAAGGTCAGTTTCACTTTTGTCAGCTAATAAATTTTAGGGGTCAAGGGGAGGGTTTAGGGGAGTTCGTGTGTCCTATAATTTTGGCATGACCTATGGTGAAGTACAGTGTGAGACTGAGAACTAGTATTGCAAAACAACTGGCATGGAAATTTTGGGGCATGTCGTTAAGGGTGGTTGGGAGTCACCAATCTTTAGCTTAAAAGGCTAACGCTAGGCCCTGTTTAGCTTCTTAGCGAGGCATCTTGGAGTATTAGGGTGGACCAGTCCTCAAATTGTTGCAGTGGGACTGCTTCAACTACAATGGGTATAAAGCTATGGTTTGCGCCACAGATTTCTGAGCACTGCCCGTAGAAGACGCCGGGGCGAGATGTAATGAAGGCTGTCTGGTTTAGTCGGCCTGGGACTGCATCTATTTTTACACCTAAGGAGGGGACTGCTCAGGAGTGTAAGACGTCCTCGGCAGAGACCAGAACTCGGATGGGGGCCTCGACGGGGGTAATTATTCGGTGGTCGGCTTCGAGGAGACGGAATTGCCCGGGGGCTAGGTCTTGTGTCGGGATCATGTAAGAGTCGAACTCAAGGCTCTCGTAGTCAGTATATTCGTAGCTTCAGTATCATTGATGTCCTATGGCCTTAATGGTTAGGTGGGGGTCATTAATCTCGTCTATAAGGTAAAGAATGCGAAGGGAAGGAAGGGCAATTAAGATAAGGATAATTGCCGGGAGGACAGTTCAGATAATTTCAATCTCTTGAGAATCTAGGATGAATTTATTAGTTAGGCTAGAGGTAACTAGGGCAATGATGAAGTAAAGGACTAGAGTGCTAATTATAAAGACAATCATTAAAGCGTGGTCATGAAAGTGAAGAAGTTCTTCTATCACAGGAGAAGCAGCATCTTGGAAACCGAGCTGGGAGGGAAAGGCCATGATAAGACACGTGAGGAGTTAGCTCACAACCTGGCCCTGACAAGGCCATGTAATTAAATTTTACTAGTGTCTTTAAGAAAGTGACAGAACGGTCATGTGGTTGGCTTGAAACCAATTTATGGGGGTTCAACTCCTCCCTTCCTCGTTAGCTGTGATGAATTTGTACGAATGCAGGCTCCTCAAATGTATGGTATGGCGGGGGGCAGCCGTGGAGTCACTCTACATTAGTTGTGGTGAGTTCTACGGAGGATACTTCACGTTTAGCAGCGAATGCTTCTCAAATGATAAATAGGGATATAATGACGGCGACTAAAGAAACCAGGGACCCAATGGAAGACACTGTATTTCATAGGGTGTAAGCATCTGGGTAGTCGGAGTATCGCCGGGGCATTCCAGCTAACCCTAGGAAATGTTGGGGGAAGAAGGTCAGGTTTACTCCAATGAATATAACCATGAAGTGAATTTTTGTTCAGACGGAGTGTAAAGTGTACCCTGTAAATAGGGGAAACCAGTGTACGAAAGCGGCAACAATAGCGAAAACGGCCCCTATCGAAAGTACATAATGGAAGTGTGCTACTACGTAGTAAGTGTCATGAAGGACAATGTCTAGGGACGAGTTGGCCAGGACAATGCCTGTGAGGCCCCCCACAGTGAATAGGAAAATAAATCCGAGGGCTCAGAGAAGGGGGGCTTCCCATTTGATTGTCCCGCCATGGAGGGTTGCTAATCAGCTAAAGACTTTTACACCAGTGGGGATGGCGATGATTATTGTGGCGGATGTAAAATAGGCGCGTGTGTCTACATCCATGCCCACTGTAAACATATGATGAGCCCACACGATAAACCCAAGGAGCCCAATGGCTATTATAGCTCAGACTATCCCCATATAGCCGAAAGGCTCCTGTTTACCGGCATAGTAGGCCACAATGTGGGAGATCATGCCGAACCCGGGGAGGATAAGAATATAGACTTCGGGGTGCCCAAAGAATCAGAAGAGGTGTTGGTAAAGGATAGGGTCTCCTCCGCCGGCGGGGTCAAAGAAGGTGGTGTTGAGGTTTCGATCTGTGAGGAGCATGGTAATGCCGGCAGCTAGCACAGGAAGTGAAAGAAGTAGAAGAACGGCAGTAATTAAGACGGACCACACGAAGAGGGGGGTTTGGTACTGAGAGATGGCAGGAGGCTTCATATTAATAATTGTTGTGATAAAGTTAATTGCGCCCAAGATAGAAGAAATGCCGGCTAAATGTAAGGAAAAAATAGTTAAATCAACGGATGCACCTGCGTGGGCTAAGTTACCAGAGAGAGGGGGGTAAACGGTTCATCCCGTACCTGCTCCGGCCTCTACGCCTGAAGAGGCTAGTAAGAGGAGGAAGGAGGGAGGGAGGAGTCAGAAGCTTATGTTATTTATTCGTGGGAAAGCCATATCAGGGGCCCCAATCATAAGGGGGATAAGTCAGTTTCCAAAGCCCCCAATTATGATGGGTATAACTATAAAGAAAATTATCACGAAGGCGTGAGCGGTGACAATAACATTATAAATTTGGTCGTCCCCTAACAGGGCGCCAGGCTGGCTGAGTTCTGCTCGAATGAGCAGGCTAAGGGCGGTACCCACTATTCCGGCCCAAGCGCCGAAGATTAAGTAGAGGGTGCCGATGTCTTTATGGTTGGTAGAGAAAAATCAACGTGTGATGGCCACAGATAGGATGGCTGAGTTTAAAGCGGTGGATTGTAACCCCATGAACAGAGGTTTGAGCCCTCTTCTTATCAAGCTTCGAAGTGTTTCCACATGTTAGACTGCAAATCTGAAGTAGTAGACTAACGTCTACCGGGGCTTTCCCCCGCCTTCCCGCCCAACAGGCGGGGGGAAAGGTAGACGGATGCTCACTGGTTTGGGTGTTTAGCTGTTAACTAAAAGTTTGTAGGATCGAAGCCTGCCCGTCTAGAAAGGCTTTAGCTTAATTAAAGTATCTGTCTTGCACACAGGAGCTGTGGGATAGTGCCCCGCAAGCCTTATCAGGGACTGGGGGATTCTCACCCCCGCTTAGGGCTTTGAAGGCTCTTGGTCTTTTGCTAACCTAAGTCCCTTATATGGCCATCAGGGCTACTGCCGCGGGGGTTAGGGGTAGTAATGAAATAGTGGCGATAGCCAGGCAAGCCAGGGGAAGTGTGAGCTGACGGGGTCGTAGTCGTCAAGGGGGTGTGCCGGCTAGATTGTTTGGGAATATAGTTAGGGTTATGGCGTATGTAAGTCGAAGGTAGTAGTAGAGACTAAGGAGCGCAGTAAGCGCCGCGAGGGTGGCGGCGGGGGCGAGCCCTTGTTTAGAAAGCTCTTGAAGGATTAGTCATTTGGGCATAAATCCTGTCATGGGAGGAAGGCCCCCCAGAGATAGAAGCACAAGGGGGGTGAGAGCCACGAGCGCGGGTGCTTTTGTTCAGGAAATGGCTAATATATTAATGTTTGTGGCTTTGGCTAGTTTTAGGGTTAGGAATGTTGCGGCTGCAGCGGTGATGTATACTGATACAGCGAGGGTGGTTAGAGAGGGGGCAAACTGTAGAACTAGGACCATTCAGCCTAGTTGAGCGGTGGAGGAGTAGGCGAGGATCTTGCGGAGCTGCGTTTGGTTCAGGCCCCCTCAGCCTCCAATAAGGGTGGATGCTAACCCCAGAAAAATGAGAAGGGAGGAGTTAGGGGGCTGGATTTGGAGGAGGAGAGCAAGAGGGGCCAGTTTTTGTCAGGTGGCCAAAACTAGTCCTGTAGTTAGGTCCAAGCCTTGAAATACTTCTGGTACCCAAGAATGTAGGGGGGCAAGCCCAAGTTTGAGGGCTAGGGCGAGGGTAATAATAGTGAGGGGAAGGGGGTGGGCGGCTTGTTGAATTTCTCACTGCCCGGTGAGTCAGGCATTTGTTGTGCCAGCAAAAAGTAGTACGGCGGCGGCACCAGCCTGAATGAGGAAATATTTGGTGGCTGCTTCTACTGCTCGGGGGTGGTGATTTTGCACTATTAGGGGGATAATTGCGAGGGTATTAATTTCGAGGCCAACTCAGGCGAGTAATCAGTGGGAGCTTGCGAAGGTTATTGTAGTTCCTAGGCCGAGGCTAAATAATAGGAGGGCTAAGACATAGGGGCTCATTAGTAAAAGAAGGAGTTTAACCCACATGTTTGGGGTATGGGCCCAAAAGCTTGTTTAGCTGATCTTACTAGATTGTAGTGTAGATGGAAGCACAAAGAGTTTTGATCTCTTCAGGTCGGGTTCAAGCCCCCACTTTCTAAGGAGGTGGAGGGGTTCTATCCCTCATGATTCACTCTATCAAAGTGACCCTTTGTTTCAGGCACAACTCCGGGCCTAGATCTGAGGGGGGAGCCCCGTAAGTGCGATTGGGAGGGCCAGGTGTCAAATCACTAGTCCTAGGGTTAGGGGGAGGAAGTTTTTTCAGATTAGATGTATAAGCTGGTCATACCGGAAGCGGGGGTATGATGCTCGGACTCAGAGGAACATAACGGAGAGAAGGGCGGCTTTCACCATAAGGTTTGTGGTAGTTAGCTCAGGTAAAGAAGGGATATGGGAGGCCCCTAAGAATAGGACCGTCGAGAGTGTATTTATAAGTAAAATATTAGAGTATTCGGCCAGGAAAAATAGGGCGAAGGGGCCCCCTGCGTACTCGACGTTGAAGCCTGAAACTAGCTCAGACTCGCCTTCTGTAAGGTCAAAGGGGGCTCGGTTTGTTTCTGCGAGGGTGGAGATGTATCACATTGCGGCTAAGGGTCAAGCAGGCAGTACTAGTCAGACACTTTCTTGCGCGATGTTGAAGGTTTGTAGTGTGAAGCCTCCGGCGAAGATGATAACACTTAGCAGGATTAAGCCAAGGCTAACTTCATAAGAGATGGTTTGGGCGACGGCACGGAGGGCGCCAACAAGGGCGTACTTTGAGTTAGAGGCCCAGCCTGAGCCTAGAATAGAATAAACTGCTAGGCTGGATAGGGCTAGGACGAATAGTACGCCGAGGTTTAGGTCAATAACTGGGTGTGGGAGGGGTAGAGGGGCTCAGAGTGCAAGGGCTAAAGTAAGGGCTAGGATGGGGGCTAGCAAAAATAACAGGGGGGAAGAAGTAGAGGGGCGAACGGGCTCTTTAATAAACAACTTGAGGCCGTCGGCAATTGGTTGAAGGAGGCCGTAGGGGCCGACAATATTGGGTCCCTTGCGTAGTTGTATATAGCCAAGTACCTTTCGCTCAAGCAAGGTAAGGAATGCCACAGCCAATAAGACGGGAACAATAAAGGCCAGGGGGTTCACAATTTGTGTTATAAGCGTTGAGAGCATAGTTAAGGAGAGGACTTGAACCTCTGTGGAAAGGGCTTAGGTCTTTTGCATTTGCCGGGCTCTGCCACCCCAACATGCCATTTTCTCTGGCGGAGAAGACACACCCCCTGTCTATTTTAGTTGTTTTCATTAGGTGGGGGTAGGGTGTATAAAATATAGTGACCCCTTCTTTTCGGTCCTTTCGTACTAGAAAAAAATATGTCATAGATAGAAACTGACCTGGATTGCTCCGGTCTGAACTCAGATCACGTAGGACTTTAATCGTTGAACAAACGAACCCTTAATAGCTGCTGCACCAATAGGATGTCCTGATCCAACATCGAGGTCGTAAACCCCCTTGTTGATATGGTCTCTAAAAGGGGATTGCGCTGTTATCCCTAGAGTAACTCGGTCCGTTGATCGGCATTGCCGGATCTTAAGGTCAAAAATTTTGTTTCTTAGAGCTGTGGCTCTGAGTTTAAGGAGTTGTACTCCCGTTCCACGTGGGGGTTTTTTCTTTCCCCGCGGTCGCCCCAACCAAAGACATCGGGGTAGGGCCCCTTTTGGTTTGTCTCCTTATTGGGGGGTCATTGTAGTTTGGGCTACCTTACGTCTAAAGCTTCATAGGGTCTTCTCGTCTTATGTGTTTATCCCCGCTTCTGCACGGGGAGATCAATTTCATTAACTTAGGGGAGGAGACAGCTAAGCCCTCGTTGTGCCATTCATACAGGTCTCCATTTAAGAGACAAGTGATTGCGCTACCTTCGCGCGGTCAAAATACCGCGGCCGTTAAACTTATAGTCACAGGGCAGGCGGGACCTCTTATTCATTATTTGCAAGAGGCGATGTTTTTGGTAAACAGGCGAGGCTTTATGTGTTTGCCGAGTTCCTTCTCCCCCTTTTAGTTTTTCCCTAGGGGCAGACCTGTGTTGGGTTAACGGTTAGTGGTTGGGGGATTTTCTTGTTGTTTGGTTTATCGTCCACTGCCCTCTGTGTTTGGGGCCGTTAATATTCGGTGGGGAGTCCATTCCGATTTACACGTGTGCGGGGAGAAAGCCTAGGCTTTCTTATTACTCATATTAGCATGGTCGCTCCCATGGAGGCATGGGACGGCCCAATAAGTTTAGGGGGATAAGATTAAATGATCAGGATTGGGGGAGGAGTAAGATTGTTCCGAGCTTAGACGCTTTCTTCAGGGGGTGGCTGCTTTCGGGCCCACGAGAGTTACTTACCTTGTGCTATTATGATCTTTACCCACCTGGGAAAGTTGTGTCTTGTTTCAAAGGGGCTGTACCCCCTTTGAATAACTCTCACGGCTTCTTAAGACATCAGGGGTGTGTATTCACTGAGGTGAAGGGAGAATCCGGGAGGCTGAACTACTATTCATTTCTTGGGCAACCAGCTATAACTAAGTTCGGTAGGTTTGTCACCTCTACTCAAAGCTCGTCCCACTCTTTTGCAACAGAGACGGGTGTGCCCTATTATTAGGCTGTCTTGGAGTAGCTCCCTTAGTTTCGGGTTTACAAACTAAAAATCTTTTTGCTTGAGAATCACTGGCTAAATCATGATGCAAAAGGTACGAGGGTTTAGCTCTGCTTTTCAGTGCTTTACTGGGTTATTTCATTTCTCTTTCAGCGTTCCCTTGCGGTACTATCTCTATTGCGCCTATTTCCCTTTTCTGTCGCCCATACTAAGGGGGTAAAATGATTTGTTTTATTTAAGGTTATATATTTAGGGGTATTTATGGGGGTGTGTTGAAGTTGTTTAGGTGGGCTAGCTGTTCGGCGTCAGGGCAATCCGATTTGCACGGAGGACTTCTCGGAGTAAGGGAGAGGCTTTTCTAACTTAGCTATACCCTGATTATTGATCCAAGTGCACCTTCCGGTACACTTACCATGTTACGACTTGCCTCCCCTTTATTGCTCTAAGGTTTTATATAATTAGGGGATATTTTTTGGGGAGAGTGACGGGCGGTATGTGCGCGCTTCAGAGCCAATTTCAGCGGGACGCTCTACTTCCTGCTTACTGCTAAATCCTCCTTCAAGATGTGCGTTTCAGCACACCATTCGTGTGCCCTAAGATAGGGAATGTAGCCCATTTCTTCCCTTTCCATACGCTACACCTCGGCCTGACGTTCTGGGCTGTGCCAATTGAGCCTACTTTTAAACCTTCATAGGGTGGGCTGACGACGGCGGTATATAGGCGGGGAAAACAAGGAAAGGTGAGGTTGAACGGGGGTTATCGGTTCTAGAACAGGCTCCTCTAGTAGGATCTAAAGCACCGCCAAGTCCTTTGGGTTTTAAGCTGGTGCTCGTAGTTCCCGGGCGGATAGGGGTTGTATTAATCTATCAATGTTTACGGCTAGGCATAGGGGGGTCTCTAATCCCAGTTTGTTCCCTAGCTTTCGTGGGTTCAGGGTTTAGTAAAGCCACTTTCGTGGTTGGACTTCTCGTTTTTGGGTGCGTATAACAGCTTTGAAAACATTCTGCTTTAGTTCTTATTTTTTCCTAACCACTCTTTACGCCGTAAATAATCAACTTGGGCCTCTCGTATAACCGCGGTGGCTGGCACGAGTTTTACCGGCCCTCTTAGCTTTTACTAAGTCAAGTTTTCACTTATGGCTTAAAATCTATCACTGCTGAGTTCCCTTGGGGGTGTGGCTAAACAAGGTGTCATGGGCTAAAATTGTGCCTGATACCAGCTCCTTGTCCCCAGGCAGGGAACTGAGGGCATTCTCACAGGGGGGCGGATACTTGCATGTGTAAGCTCGGCTAAAGCTGATAATAAAGTCAGGACCAAGCCTTTGTGCTTGCGGAGCTTTCTAGGGCCCATTTTAACATTTTCAGTGTTACGTTTTAAATAAACCACGCTAGC